GAAAAATCATTATTGATGGTCCAAGACCATACAGATAGATAGATAGAACTGTTATTTATTTGTTGAATAAATATATGGGATGAAAAAATCATAACTATACTTAACAGTAAAACACTAGGAAAAACCCACATACGACGAAGATTTTTTATTGCCGTCGGAAAAAGTAGAAGTCCTACTCCTATTAACATAGGGGTTGGAAGGGGAATGAAAGGTATGATCCATGAATATTGATATGTATATTCCATAAAAAAAGAATCTTTTTATCTTAATTAATTGTTTCTGATTCACCGGCTTTTATTTCTTTTGAAAAAGGTCAGTTAATAAAAAGTTAATAAAAAAAGTTAAGATATACAAAACTGAAATAAAATTTTCTAGCTTTAATTATTCTGAATCTTTCTCAACTACCTCAAATATTTCAAATCAAGAGGTTATAATTGGTCAAACGATATGACCAAGTTACTAGTGAAAAAGAAATAAGTATTTTTATTAAATTATTAAGTCAAATTTTATGAAGATACAAAAAATGAAAATTGAAATTTTCATTACCGTTACGTATTACAATAATTTATTTATATCTATAGAGCAAGGATAACAAATTTCACCAAAAACAGTATTTTATTTTGATATGAAGCATAAATAACCCTAATTTGACTCATAAAAGTTATTTTATGGGTTATTCAGAACAGAATCAGTAACGAATTTGAACTGATTGATTGTCTTCTATTCCAATAAAAGCCATTTGTCGGAAAGGTTATGATAGAGAAACTATGACCCCAACACGTGACTTTAGATAAAATTAAAAGAAGAAATTCCTAAAATAGCTTTTATAAAACAATCTATCCTGTACCTTTTCGCAGATTAACTACTAGTCTCGTTCTAATTAAAAAAATAAAATTAGATGTACTCTTTTCTCGAGCTTGCCCAATTAAATGAATAATAAATGAATAATTAATATAAAAAATTACTAAAGTTTTTTTATTAATTTTTATTAATTTTTATTAATAACTATAGGGATTGGCTTATTAACCATTTCTAGGTATTTTATTCCATGTATAAAATTAGAAAAAAAAAAAACTAACCAGAGATAGAAAGGCACGGGTTTTTTCTTTGTATTTGTTTTTTTATCAACTTCAATCAATTCGAGTTCTATTGCATAGTAGATTCTATAGATATAGAAGATATAGCTGAAGGAAGATATAAGAGTACCAATAAAATAAATACAAATCTTTCTTCCAGATGTTGTAGATGTTGTATCGGATTGTATATGGCATAGAAAAAAAAAAACAATTTTTGTATTTAATTTAAAAAAACTACCATATAGTTTTTGTTGCTAGTACTATTTTATGCTATTTTTCTATATCCATATTTTTATGAAGGAAGTACAATCTAGAAAATAAATAGATCCATAATTATAATGAATAGTAAAGAACAATCGGTTTTGAATAATAGATGTCTTTGACATCCAACCCTGGCAATGAATAACCTATTAGAATTTTTTAATGGCAGTTCCAAAAAAGCGCACCTCTATATCAAAAAAACGAATTCGAAAAAATATCTGGAAAAGGAAGGGATATTCGGCAGCATTGAAAGCCTTTTCGTTAGGGAAATCTCTTTCTACGAGGAATTCAAAAAGTTTTTTTTGTGCAACAAATAAATAATCCAAAATTGGGAAAAATCTGAATTGGTTTGACTCGAAAAGTAATCTAGTTTCATTTTTTTTTATAAGTTATAAAAAAATTGATAATTTACCAAAGTTAAAATAATTAAAATAATCGAATATTTTAAACATTGTTAAAACAATATAATTTATATTTTTAATAAACTCTATAAAACTATAAACTATAAAAATAAATAATATAAAAAAATGTAAATAATAAATAAAATAAAACAATAAACTAATAAAATAAAGGGCATAATTTATGTTCTTTAATGGTTTGATCCGATCAATAGTAATATTAAATTGAAGTTGTTTTGCTCTTATAGTCTAATAATAATTTTTTGTTGCCTGAATTTGAAAATCTAAAAATAGTATTTTTTGTTTGAAAAAAGAATAAAAGCAAGCACAAGGTTTCGCCTTTTTTTTTAGTATGTTTTATAATTTTCAGGATGGGGATTCTTATTTTCCCCATCGATTTGCGAATTCGATAATAACAAAAGTTTGTATTTTTTATTTATATTATTTTATACTATCTATACATATTCTAATATATTTAGAATACTATAGAATAGAATATAGAAGAGCGGATATAAGATCTATAGTCAAAATTAATAGATCATTGAAACTAATTAATTAAGTTTAAAATGTGTTTTATCACTTTCTAAATCATTATTTCTATAAGTTCGTATCACTATATACCCTAACCTTTACCCCAATTAATAAAAAAACTTTTTACCATTTTTAGGTGATTATACAAAGACTGTGCCCATTTTTTCTTCGTGGATAAGTTTTTTTTGTAGATTCATAAAATCCCATAAATGAGAAAAGAATCATTAAAAAATG